GTTGGATTTTTATCAACAAACAAAAAAGTAATAATCTAAACAACGAATTTCGAAATAGAATTGAAGCTCTAGACAACTCTTTTTTTCTGGATAGAGTTGAAACAAGAACTAGGTTGTGTAATGACGATACTGAAAAAGAATATTTGCCTATAATGTATGATCCTTTCTTGAACGGGCCATATCGTGGAACAATTAAAAAGAGGTTTTCACTTTCAATAATAACTTCTATAGAAAATTTCAAAAAGAGAGTTGGGATAAATAGGATTCATAGTATTCTTCTTCCATATACAGATTCCCAAGAATTAATCCATGAAATTATAACTGATGCTAAAGAAATCAGTAAAAAAACCCCCCGCTGGTCATACAAATTAATCGCCGAATTGGAACAATCGGGAGAAGATCAAGAAGACGTGCCCTTGGATGATCAAATTCGATCAAGAAAAGCTAAGCGTGTGGTCATTTTTACTGATAACAAGCAAGATACCGACCCTAATATAACGAATACCGAAACTTCGGATCAAACAGATGAACTAGCTTTGATACGTTATTCACAACAATCCGATTTTCGACGAGGCATAATCAAAGGTTCTATACGTGCTCAAAGGCGTAAAATAGTTATTTGGGAGTTGTTTCAAGCAAATGTGCACTCCCCACTTTTTTTGTACAGGATCAAAAAATCCCCCCCCTTTTTTTTTGATATCTTCGAACTAACGAAACCCCTTTTTAGAAATTGGATAAAGGGCGTAGCAGAGGTCCAAATTGGAAAGTATGCAGCAGAGCAGACAAAAAGAGAAGAGAAGAAAAGAGAAGAGAAGAAAAGAGAAGAGAAGAAAAGAAAAGAAATAGTACAGATAGAAATAGCAGAAGCCTGGGATACCATTCCCTTTGCACAAGGAATAAGAGGTTACATGTTAATAACTCAATCAATTCTTAGAAAATATTTTCTATTGCCTTCATTGATAATAGCCAAAAATATTGGGCGTATGTTATTATTTCAACTTCCAGAATGGTTTGAGGATTTACAGGAATGGAATAGAGAGGTGCATGTTAAATGTACCTATAATGGTGTACAATTATCAGAAACAGAATATCCGCAAAATTGGGTAACAGACGGTATTCAGATTAAAATTCTATTTCCTTTCCATCTGAAACCTTGGCAGAGATCTAACTCTCCTAGAGATCTAATGAAAAAAAAAAAGCAAAAATATGATTTTTGTTTTTTGACAGTTTGGGGAATGGAAGCTGAACTTCCTTTTGGTTCTCCTAGAAAGCGTCCCTCATTTTTTGAACCCATTATTAAGGAGCTCAATAAAAAAATTGAAAAATTTAAAAAGAAATATTTTATAGCTCTAAAGATTTTAAAAGGAAAAACAAAATTACTTCTAAAAGTTTTAAAAGAAATAAAAAAATGGATTATGAAAAATGTTATATTTATAAAAAAACGAATAAAAGAACTTAATCCAATTCTATTATTTAGGTTTAGATTAAGAGAAGTATATGAATCGAATGAAACTAAAAAAGAAAAAGATTTTCTGATCAGAAATCAAATAATTGATGAATCGTTTAGTCAAATTAAATCTCCGGCTTGGTCAAAACCTTCACTGACAAAAAAAAAAATGAAAGATCTTACTAATAGAATAAATATAATTCGAAATCAAATAGAAAGAATTACAAAAGATAAAAAAAAAACTCCAGCAATAAATATTAGTCTTAAAAAAATAAGTTATAATCCTAAAAAATTAGAGTCATCAAAAAAAATTTGGCAAATATTAAAAAGAAGAAATGCTCGATTAACCTATAAATTCCATTATTTTATAAAATTTTTCGTTGAAAAAATATACATAGATATTTTTTTATCTATCATTAATATTCCCCTAATCAATACACAACTTTTTCTTGAATCAACAAAAAAAATTATTGATCAATACATTTACAATAATGAACTAAATCAAGAAAAAATGAATAAAAAAAATCCAAATACAAGTTGTTTTATTTCGACTATAAAAAAGTCACATATTTTTAGTGATTTATCCTACTTGTCACAAGCATATGTATTTTATAGGTTATCTCAGACCCAAGTTATAAATTTGTATAAATTACAATCTGTTCTTGAATATCGGGGAACATCTTTATTTCTTAAGACTGAAATAAAGAATTTTTTTGGAACACAAGGAATATTTAAGACCGAATTAGGGCATAAAAAACCTCATAATTCTGCAATGAATGACTGGAAAAATTGGTTAAGAGGACATTATCAATATGATTTATCTCAGATTAGATGGTCTAGATTAATACCACAAAGATGGCGGAATAGAATTAATAAACGTTGTATGACTAAAAAAAAAAATTTTTATAAATGGGAGTCCTATGAGAAAGACCAATTAAATTTTTACAGAAAAGAAAATGTTTCTGAAGTATATTCATTATTGAATGAAAAAGAAAATTTTCCAAAATACAATAGATATGACCTTTTATCATATAAATCCCTTAATTATGAAAAAAAAAAGGCCTCTTCTATTTATAGGTATGGATTACGATTGCAAATAAATAAGAACCAAGAACTTTTTTACAATTCTAACATACATAAAGACAACTTTTTTGATATCCTGGAGAGTATTCTTATCAATAGTTATCTAGGAAAAGGCAGTTTTTTATATATCGAAAAAAATGCAGATAGAAAATATTTTGATTGGAAAATCTTAAAATTTCCTCTAAAAAAAAAAGCCGATCTTGAAACCTGGATACAGATCGATACCAAGATTAACCAAAGTACTAAGACGGGTACTAATAATTACCAAATAGTTGATAAATTTGATAAAAAAGATCTTTTTTATCTTACGATTCATCAAGATAAAAAAAAAAATTCAAAAAATATCACAACAAATCTCAAAAGGGTATTTTTTGATTGGATGGGAATGAATGAAGAAATACTAAACCGTCCAATACCGAATATGGAACTTTGGTTATTCCCAGAATTTTTACAACTATATAATGTATATAAAATAAAACCGTGGATTATACGAAGCAAATTTCTTCTTTTAAATTCGAATAAAAATGAAAATATTAGGGCAAGTACGAATAAAAACATCAATGAAAAACAAAAAAGGAATTTTTTGATTCGATGGTATAAAAAAATAAAGAATAAAAATAAAGAAGAACCCGTAGGACAAGGCAATCTTGGATCCGTTCTATCAAACCAACAAAAGGGTATTGAAGAAAATGATGTGGAATCAAACAATAAAAAGCCTAAAAAGAAAAAACAATACAAAAGTAAAACGGAAGCAGAAATGGATCTCTTCCTGAAACGTTATTTGCTTTTTCAATTGAGATGGGACGATTCTTTGAATCAAAGAATAATCAATAATATCAAGGTATATTGTCTCCTGCTTAGACTAAATAATCCAAGAAAAATTACTATATCCTCGATTCAACAAGGGGAACTCTGTTTGGATATAATGTTGATTGAACAGAATTTAACTTTTCCAGAATTGATGAAAAAGGGACTATTTATTATCGAACCCACTCGTGTGTCTGTAAAAAATGATGGACAATTTATTATGTATCAAATCATAGGTATTTCCTTGGTTCATAAAAGTAAGTACAAAACAAGTAATCAAAGATACCACGAACAAAGATATATTGATAAAACTCATTTTAATGAGTCCATTTCAGAATATCAAAAAAGAATCAGAAATAGAGATAAAAATGATTTTGATTTGCTTGTTCCTGAAAATATTTTATCATCTAAACGTCGTAGAGAGTTGAGAATTCTCATTTGTTTCAATTCAAAAAGCGGTAAGGGTGTGGATAGAAATCCAGTATGTTATAACGAGAACTGGGCAAAAAAGATTAGAGATAAAAATGAATTAATTCAATTCAAGTTTTTTCTTTGGCCTAATTATCGATTAGAAGATTTAGCTTGTATTAATCGTTATTGGTTTAATACCAATAACGGCAGTCGTTTTAGTATGTTAAGGATACATATGTATCCGCGGTTAAAAACTTACATTTTTCTTTTACCATAGAAGATACAAGGCAAACAGATGTACATATTCCAATGATACTAAATCAATAATGTATCAATTAGATCTAGTGAATCAACAAAATCTTTAATCTAGTAAATCGGAGGTGAGGTTAAAATTATTCACTTTTTTGAATTCAAAAATATATGCGTCATACTTCTAAATAAAAAATTTAAATAATTGATAAAATTTTGAATCCATAAATAAAAATAAAGAAATTTAGATTATTGTATATATTATATCGCATTAAAATAAAATAAAATGACTAGCATTATTATTACTGATCATTAAAATCCATATCTCTAAAAAGGGGCGGATAAATTTATGGTAAAAAATTCATTCATTTCAATTATTTGTCAAGAAGAAAGCAAAGGGTCAGTTGAATTTCAAGTATTCAGTTTTACCAATAAGATACGAAAACTTACTTCTCATTTAGAATTACACAAAAAGGACTATTTATCTCAGAGGGGGTTGCGGAAAATTTTGGGAAAACGTCAACGACTACTGGCTTATTTGTCAAAAAAAAATAGAGTACGTTATAAAGAATTAATTGATCAGTTGGATATTCGAGAAAGAAAAACTCGTTAATTTGCGGAATCTTGTTTCAATTTTGATAAACTTCCTTTCACTTTCAGCAATTCATGGAAGAATGAATCGATAAAAAACTTATGACTGCGCCAGTTACAAGAAAAGACCTCATGATAGTAAATATGGGTCCTCAGCACCCATCAATGCATGGTGTTCTTCGACTCATCGTTACTCTAGATGGTGAAGATGTTATTGACTGTGAACCAATATTGGGTTATTTACACAGAGGGATGGAGAAAATTGCGGAAAACCGAACAATTATACAATATTTGCCTTATGTAACACGTTGGGATTATTTAGCTACTATGTTCACAGAAGCAATAACTGTAAATGGACCCGAACAGTTAGGAAATATTCAAGTACCTAAAAGGGCTAGCTATATCAGAGTCATTATGTTGGAGTTGAGTCGTATAGCTTCTCATTTGTTATGGCTAGGCCCTTTTATGGCGGATATTGGGGCACAGACCCCCTTCTTCTATATTTTTCGAGAAAGAGAATTAATATATGACCTATTCGAAGCTGCTACTGGTATGCGAATGATGCATAATTTTTTTCGTATTGGAGGAGTAGCTGCTGATCTACCTTATGGCTGGATAGATAAATGTTTGGATTTTTGCGATTACTTTTTAACAAGGGTTACTGAATATCAAAAGCTTATTACACGGAATCCTATATTTTTAGAACGTGTTGAAGGCGTAGGTATTATTGGTGGAGAAGAAGCAATAAATTGGGGTTTATCAGGACCAATGCTACGAGCTTCCGGAATACAATGGGATCTTCGTAAAGTTGATCGTTATGAGTGTTACGACGAATTAGATTGGAAGGTTCAATGGCAAAAAGAGGGGGATTCATTAGCTCGTTATTTAGTACGAATCGGTGAAATGACAGAATCGATAAAAATGATTCAGCAAACTCTGGAAGGAATCCCAGGGGGTCCCTATGAAAATTTAGAAACCCGGCGCTTTGTTAGAGTAAAAGATGTAAAAGATCCCGAATGGAATGATTTTGAATATCGATTTATTAGTAAAAAACCTTCTCCGACTTTTGAATTGTCGAAACAAGAACTTTATGTGAGAGTCGAAGCCCCAAAAGGGGAATTGGGAATTTTTTTGATAGGAGATCAGACTGTTTTTCCTTGGAGATGGAAAATCCGACCGCCGGGTTTTATCAATTTGCAAATTCTTCCTCATTTAGTTAAAAGGATGAAATTGGCTGATATTATGACAATACTAGGTAGCATAGATATCATTATGGGAGAAGTTGATCGTTGAAATGATAACAGAAATAAAAGCTATCAATTCGTTTTCCAGATTGGAATCCTTAAAAGAACTCTACGGAATCATATGGATCCTTGTCTCTATTTTAGCTCTTGTATTAGGAATTATAATCGGCGTACTAGTAATTGTTTGGTTAGAAAGAGAAATTTCTGCAGGGATACAACAACGTATTGGTCCTGAGTATGCCGGCCCCTTGGGAATCCTTCAAGCCCTAGCAGATGGTACAAAACTACTTTTCAAAGAGAATATTCTTACATCTAGAGGAGATGCTCGTTTGTTTAGTATTGGACCATCTATAGCAGTCATATCCATTTTACTCAGTTTTTCAGTAATTCCTTTTAGCTATAACCTTGTTCTAACCGATCTTAGTATTGCTGTTTTTTTATGGATCGCTATTTCAAGTATTGCTCCTCTTGGACTTCTTATGTCAGGATATGGATCAAACAATAAATATTCCTTTTTAGGTGGTTTACGGGCTGCTGCCCAATCAATTAGTTATGAAATACCATTAACTCTATGTGTATTATCAATATCTCTACGTGTGATTCGGTGAGCCGTAAAAAATACCCTAATTTCTTTCTCGGAAGAAAGTTTAATATTTTTATTTTTTGATTCATCATTTGAATTGATAAATTAAACCAGATAGTTATATGAGTGAAAGAAAACGGCTTGTAAATTTGCAGTAAAGTAATATTGAATCTCATTTCCTATGTACAAGAATTAAGTAAAAGTAGTTGAGACGGTTTACCCCAAGAATGGTTGATTAGTCATCATGACTTGAAGCGGGTTCAAAAGATCAACCGTATGGAGTTTTTTTTTTAATATCTATTACCATAATGCAAGAATGCAAGGTTGAGCAAAAACGGGTGGATGGTTAGGAAGACCAAGATACACAAAGGATTCGTAATGGAGTTTATAGGAGTTATCCAAGAGGATATTTCTGTACAGAAAAGGAATTTGAATTGGGACTTTAAGTTAGTAGAAATGATAAAGAAGTACTCCCCACGATTCCGATCCAGAGTATGTTCCTATCCACTGATTAAATAACTATCAAGAACGAATTAATCTTTTACTTTGGTTAAAGTCCCTTTTTCTGAGAAAGAAGAATAGGAACGAAATAAAATAGAAAGAATGGAATTGAAAAAAGATTTCTTTTTTTCCTGGATACATATTTGTATTTAAAGGTTGTCATGATTTATGAACACTAATATAATTGATTTTTTTTTCGTAATCAAAAAAATAGGTTGAAATATCTATGTGATATTTTTACAACAAAGTTTTTTATTCAAGGATTTAGTTATTAATCAACAAAGAAAAATAAAAATTCTTTAAAGGATAAGATAAATTCAGAAGCACTTTTTTATTTTATTAAAATATAGCAGACAGAATTCCATGGGTCTAATTCGGAATCTTAGGTAGGGTGTCTATCCTTCTATCCTATCAAATGATTCAAAAATAAGGTTCTTTATATTTATTTGTGACCTCTGAGGAGCCGTATGAGGTGAAAATCTCATGTACGGTTCTGAAATAGCGATGGAGCAGTGATGTTATCATCGACTATAATTATCTAACAGTTTAAGTACAGTTGATATAGTTGAAGCGCAATCAAAATA